CCGATTCGATCCGCCCCCCGGCTGGAAGGCATCTACCTCATCACGATCACAAAGAGAGGTTCACCATGATGGGGGGTACTCTATTTTCCTTCCAGAAAGAAAGAAATGCATAAGGGACCATCCTTTTGTTGCGGCATGCTCTTCAAATTTACGGATTCGAAGGGGGCCTCAGGCCTTACTTAGTCCCCCTAATGTAGGGCTAAGTAGCCGCCTTTTGAATTGAATCTGTCGTAGTGACGTCTATCAGTGGTGCGAAGCGGCTTTGCCCCCTTAACTTAAACTTAAAGGAGCGAAAGGTTAGACCTCAACTTCTCAGCGAACAGCGGTTCTTCTATGTAGGTATGGTGTTCTCCCTTGACTCTTTTAACGTCGAGTGACTTCGTAACCTTTGCGTAGCGTAGTAGAAAGAATGAAGGCTACGCACCGACGCTCTCTTATCTATTAGTCGTCGTGTCTTCGCTAACTCGCTCGCCTACTATACTATACCCTAAGCCGCCCTACAGACGCTTGACAAGCTGCCCTTCCTCTTGATCTGAGGTGCGAAGAGAAAGATCTCTTTTTTATGACTTCAATTTCTCGATTCCGGCCCGGAAAAGTAAGCAACCAGAGCCCTATTGATGAATGAAAGAAAAGGTTTATGAGCCCTAGCCCTGTAAGCCCACACCTGTGTAGAGTAGATCGTTCAACACCTGCGGCACAAAGCAATTTTTGACCTATTGGTCCGTTTATCATAGGCGACCGAACGGCCGCCCCCTATAATTACTAGACCAACCTGCTATAATAATTCCATAAACACCTAGCGAAGATATGGCAAACAAATAAAGTAGCCCTATGTTCGGATCTGACAATACCATACCATAATCAAAAGGTACAACGGCCCGAGCAACCAGACTTAGCATAAATGTAGTGACTGGAGCCATTCTAAAAAGGGAGAAATTAGCACTACTTGGTGAAATAGGTTCTTTTAGAATCAATTTCGAACCATCTGCTAGAGGTTGTAACAATCCGAACGATCCCACTACATCAGGACCCTTTCGACGTTGCACAAAAGCCATTACTTTACGTTCAGCTAGCACTAAAAAGGCTACTCCTAGTAGAAGTGGTAGAATTATTCCAAGTATTTCAGCTGGAACAGCTATGTACGTTTTCGATTTTCAATTCACTCATGATCTGGCCTGGTCGACCCGATCATGATATTTGACTCATGATCTGGCCTGGTTGACCCAATCATGATATTGAAGGATGGGACCTTTTCTCGAAAAACTCCGGATCTCGATAAAAGTGGATTCAGGTGCTTCATCGAATCTCTTCAATCTTTTCTTCCTTCAGGATTTTTAGAGTTTTCGCTACGAATCATCATGTCGATTGCTTTCGTTGGATAAATCAGTGGCGTGGTTACTTCCAGTAACCTCGGCTTTCCAAAATGCGTTTTGGATTCGTGGGATAGAAACGATTTTCAATTTGAGTTCTTCACACTTAGGACTCTGGTCGAGAAAAAACCTTAATGCAAGCAAACAGTAAGTGAACGCCCCTTTCTTTTAATTAATCGAATTTCTTCGCTACTTCGTGCCTCTGCTTCAATGAAAGCTAGCTCCTACTCCTTCTCCTCCTGAATCCTCGTTGGTCTTTCGTTCGTAGTTCGAATTCTATAGCGAGAAAGCTCACCCCTGCCTTTAGACGAGAAAGCCCTCTTTTACATCCTGACGACAAAAAGTGCGAAAATGCTACAACCCATTGTTGTTCTTTTGACGATGAACCACTCCAGTACAACAGGCGTCAGTAAGCTCTATGCTTCGTCCCCGGTGCGTAGGGCCGATCCCCGTGTGCTGGAGGGACGACCAGAAAGTGTGTGTTAAGCATATTCAAACAAAAGAAGCAAAAAAGGGAAATAAAAGTAGAGGCAGCAAGGGGTTTCGCCTTCGAATTGAGTAGTGAGTCTTCTTTCTACTCGATCGAAACTTTAATCGAAAGTAGAAAGAAGACTTACCCCCTTATTATATATATATATATATATGTATGTGATTTAGTTCGAAATAATGGACTGATCTTTCTCCGCTTTAAAGAAGGTCTATTTTGATAGATAGAAATAGACAGGGACTAAGCAATAAGAACAGAATACCAAAGGCTTACTCCCATTTCTCTCTACTCTATCTATGAAGGAATTCCTTCTACGAATGCTTTTTTTTTACTCTACTTTTTGAAAACAACCGTACGGGATAGACCCGGAAGAGGAAATTGTACCAAAGGAGACCCGTTTTACCGATCGTTTGGTTGGGTGTGTCCTTAGTCGCCCCGGAGAAGCCATACCCTGTCGAAGCTTACCCAACTCATCGCTTAACTCAAACGAAAGGAAGACAACCTCGTGCATAATATAAGAAGAAAGATTCTCTAAAAGCCAAAAGCCGGCTTTACCTTCTATTAGCGTCACGAAAAGGGCCTTCCCTTTACTTAAGGGGAAGAAAGAGCTTTTAAAAAAAAGCTTTTAGTCATCTATGAAGCT